CTATCTTCCTCTATGAACCTTCCAGTCCTATCTATATAATAATATTAAGTATTAAGTTCTATTTTATTTTATAGAATATATAATAGAATATATATATAATAGAAGATAATCTAAGAATATAAGAATCTAAATAGAAAGAAGATTAAAAGATCTAAAAAGAGAATATAGAAAGAGAATATATATATAATAGAAGATATAAAAAGAAAAAAGAAATATCTATAGAATATCAAAATAGAAAAGAAAGAGAAAAAATGATGAAGACAATAAAACAAACCATTGTTACGTTTCCATATTAAAGTAAAGTATAGTACTTCATTTTTTTATTTATCTTAATGCCCATTGGTGTTCCAAAAGTACCTTTTCGGAGTCCTGGAGAGGAAGATGCAGCTTGGGTTGACGTATAGTGCGACTTGTCAGACATATGGGTCATATGGTATTTCTCCGTTATCTCCCCCGATCGAGTATTCTCTGTTTCGCCCAATCCAATAAAGATATATTCAATATTGTATTGATTGAATCATCAATAATTCGGAGCGTGAAGCACAATAATTCCTATTGGGGATCAATATTCTCAATTCAAATAATTGATGGTTTACTTGGACTGATAAAATAAAGTATCCAGGCTCCGTTCAGAGAATACCAAATTGGAAATGGTAAGAGTAAAAGTAAGTAAAAGTAATATAATGGGAGTGTAAATGTAGGTAAATGTAGTAATCTAAATAAGAAATATTAAATAAAGAATATAAAAATATAATATAAATTTAATGAAATTCTTAATAAATTCTGAACTTCATTAGTAATGAAATAGAATATAATAGAACTTACTATAAATAGAACTATAATAGAATCTTATAATATAATCTATTATGTAGAATAGATGATGATTACACGATTACCGCTTTTATCATAGACTATTCTTATACTTACTATAGGGATTATATAAAACTGCCTACCAATGGAGTAGTATGATGAATACATCGAATATTTTGGGGAAAGGTATCAAACAGTGGTACTGGAATCATTTGACCTATATGCGCAAATGGAATTCGGGAAAATCTTCCCCCGGAGTAGAACAAGAACCTAAAAGAATTGAAAGGGCCCATTCAGGAACAAGAAAATTACATCGTTATTTGAATTTCGATGAAACAATACATCAATGAGAAGTTAGTTCAATAAGTTCATAAAATTCTTTTTTCTTTTTTACATGAGTTTTGCCCTCCTTCCCATTCTAGAATGTAAAAAAGGAAAAAGAAATAGGACTGGAATCGACACATTGATTCTTTTTTTCGCAATTCTTTCGAACCGTATGCATCCAAAGGTGCACGTACGGTTCCTCAGGGATACAATTTTGCCCTAATCAACCGACTTCATCGAGAAAGATTACTTTTTTTAGGCCAAGAGGTTGATAGTGAGATCTCGAATCAACTTGTTGGTCTCATGGTATATCTCAGCATAGAAGATGATACTAGGGATCTTTATTTGTTTATAAATTCTCCAGGCGGATGGGTAATACCAGGAATAGCCATTTATGATACTATGCAATTTGTGTCACCGGATGTACATACAATATGTATGGGATTAGCCGCTTCAATGGGATCTTTCATTCTGGTCGGAGGAGAAATTACCAAACGTCTAGCATTCCCTCACGCTTGGCGCCAATGAGTTTTTTTCTTTGAGAAAAAAAAAGAATACTATGCCTTCGCTGTATCGAATATGAATCAAATAAAGAATAAGTAATAATAGCATGGCACTTCGAGTTCGATATGAACAAACCATTATTGTTTTTTTTCTAACATGAGATTTTGTATCGAGATAGTAGTATGAAAGAAGAGTTATTCCCAAATTGATTTATATGTGTCAAGCAAGAGTCAATTTCAGCGTCACAAACCATTATTCTTCCACACCAGAAGTATCTTTCTTCTTTTTATGTTATGAGAGAAAGAGTCAAAAAAATGGAAAAAATCATTTTCTCCTTCTTGGATCGTATCAAAAAGAAACTTTGGGATTGCTAAACAAACCACAGACGAGATAAATATATAAAGCAACAGAACCATCATAGTATCTTTTTTCCTACTACGAAAGGAAGGGTGGTAAATGGATCATTTAACGATTTGGATCGGATGGGTTCTATTTCTTCTTTTTGATAGAATCAATTCTATCGAAAAGAAGAAATTCCATTGCAGAGCCGTATGCAATGTACAAAAGATGCCCGTACGGTTGTTTAATTCTATTTTTTATTGTTATTTTGATTCCCCCTTACTTTAACCCAATCGTGCGATATATAGATAGAAGAACCGTTCATGATGTTATATCAATATCATCAGGGTTATGATTCACCAACCTGCTAGTTCTTTTTACGAGGCACAAGCAGGGGAATTTATCCTGGAAGCAGAAGAACTATTGAAACTTCGCGAAACTCTCACAAAAGTTTATGTACAAAGAACGGGCAACCCTTTATGGGTTATATCCGAAGATATGGAAAGGGATGTTTTTATGTCAGCAACAGAAGCCCAAGCTCATGGCATTGTTGATCTTGTAGCGGTCGAAAATTAAAATACTGGGGATTCCGTATAAATATACGAATTCCGTTTCAAAATTTGAAATTTCCGTGTGAATAGAAATCATTCATAATCATCAACCATCAGGTTAAGATCGATCTAAGCCAACCCGCTCTATTCTATCTAGAATGAGATTCTATAGACATGCCATGCCAACCATTAAACAACTTATTAGAAACGCAAGACAGCCAATAAGAAATGTCACGAAATCTCCCGCTCTTCGAGGATGTCCTCAGCGTCGAGGAACATGTACTAGGGTGTATGTGCGACTCGTTCAGTTCAGATCATAAGTTTGAAGAAATGCAAAAATCTTTTCCAGTATCAACGACCACTACCGATGAATTAGGATAGATAGAGTGGAAGACGGCTATCTAATTGACTATTATATAAATATATAAAAATGAAGATCTATCATCTACCTAATTATGTTATGAATTTATGGTTTCTATTGGTGCAAATCCAATCACTCCATTTGAGATGAGAAGGAATTCTCCATTGGTAACAAATAGTTATCCATTAAGCGGAGGAAAAAGGTTATGCTCCTATTCCTATTCTTGAAAAAACGGACTAACAGGGTCAGCTACATAGCCAACTTTCAGAATTAAATGCCGTCACTGTATGGATAGCTTTTTTGTGAAAAGGACTATTACTTTCTAATTAGAATTGAAAAATGGATGGGTAGAGCCAAAGAGTGTGAACTATACAAGTTCACAATAAAATTTGATGAAATGAAAGAAGAGGCTCCGGTGTATAGAGAGGACCTCACCGTTTCAGAAGTTGCCATAGAAACGAGGGAACCCACTATTCTTTTTTATTTAGTAGCAGCCGAATTTATTATTTCCAGGCGAGATACTTTGAAGAAAGAAAAAATGAAGAAAGAAAAAATCGTGGTCGGGAAGGTCATAGTCGCAAAAGCCATTGGAATTTATATTTTATATATCGGAAGAATCCGTTTTGTTATTAATCGACCGGAGGAAAAGGATGACTGAAAGAAGAGAAATCAATTAGTTATTCAAGAAAGTTTCATTTGATTCAATGACCAGAGTTAAACGAGGATATACAGCTCGAAGACGTCGAAAAAAGATTCGTTTATTTGCATCAACCTTTATAGGGGCTCATTCAAGACTTACTCGAACGACTACTCAACAAAGAATGAGAGCTTTGGTTTCCTCTCATCGAGATAGGAGCAGGAAAAAGAGAGATTTTCGTCGTTTGTGGATCACTCGGATAAATGCGGTAACTCGTGAGGATAGAATATTCTATAGTTATAGCCTATTCATCCACAATCTGTACAAGAGACAATTGCTTCTGAATCGTAAAATACTTGCGCAAATAGCCCTATCAAATAAGAATTGTTTTGATATCATTTCAAATAAAATCAAATACAAATCAAATAAAATAAAGGAATAAAAGAATCTTAATAGAATCTATTATACAGGAAACAAGAATGATTGAAACAGGATTTCCCGGAGAATGGACTCCGGGAAGATAGAAGAAAAAGAAATTAAGATTTGAGTAGTAGGAGTAAACGAACATCTTTCAAGAAAAAAAGATTTCTTTCCCATTTTTCCTTTTTTAGAATACAAGAATCAAATCTGGATTCTATTTTTTTTTCGAGCAAAACATTCATATGAGCTTGATTTCCTATTGGAGTTTTGAGGAGTATCTCTATTTATTTTTGGTTCTAGGACCAGTAGTTCTAGGGATCGACTCCACTCTCTCCAATTGTTTCTCATTATTACGAAAAGGTAACGAAGATAAAATACGAGCTTGTTTTATAGCAATAGTAATTAATCGTTGTTGTTTCAAGGTCAACCTATTCGTCCGTCTAGATAATATTTTTCCTTGTTCACTAAGAAATCGACTAATTAAACTCATGTTTCTATAATCGATTCGATCCCCCGATCCAATTGGGGGTAAACGCCTACGAAAAGATCGCTTGGATTTACGAAAAGGTTGTTTGGATTTATCCATGGTTTGCTTATTCCTTGTTTGTTTATTCCTTATATATAAAAGGATCTAGAAAATAGAATTATCTTTTTTTTTCTTATTCATTTAAGATTCGACCAAAATAGGATTTGGTTTTTATATATGTTAATGTTAAGATGTAAAGTTCTTACTCTTCCCGCTACTTGGAAAAATCACACACGCATTCCGTTCCATCTATTTCTTTATTTCCCCATGAATCGTATACTTTTGACAATAGCGACAAAATTTTCGAAATTCTAATCGATTGGGTGTATTGTGTCGATTCTTTTGAGTAATATATCTAGAAATGCCCGGCGATTCTTTATTGACACCCTTTCGAACACAACAGGTACATTCCAAAATTACTATAATTCTGATATCTTTACCCTTGGCCATGAACCTCCTTTTCATTTTGGATCGACTTCACTTTAGAACTCTCTTCATTTTCTTTTTTACCCAAACCAAAGAAAAAGAAAATAAAAAAAGAATCTATATTCTATATCTATATTAATAAATGTTACTAACTAGAAATAGAATTCGTAAATCTTTTCTTTTTCGAATTCTTAGAATTCGAATGACTTCGAAGTACTATAAATAGAAAAGATAATCACTATTAATTACTATAACTATAAAGAAAGAGAGTCATATTCATTAATAGAAGAATATTAAGAATATCATAATAATTAATTAATACAATTTTTTCTAACTATGAATTATTCCTATCCTAATCTCAGTCTTTTCTTCTTTCTATATTAGAATTTTGTGTAACCGCCCCTAAACGACTGGATCCACATTTCCATTTCTTTTCCCCCAAATTCTATCGTAGATTCACTGTATTTTGACTGAAGTTCGATACACTCTTTCTCTTTCTTTTCTTTTTTAGGATAGGAAATAAAAAGGGAGCAAAATTGGAGACATGTTACGTAGAATTGTATCTCAAATATTCTTCATTTCTTCACAGATCAATACAAGAATTCAATCAGGATTAAAAAAAAGGGAATGACAGGGCATCCGGAAATAAACGATTAATTTCTATCAATAGACCTGCTAAAGACCCAAACCATAGAGTGGTTAGCACAGGTGCCGTTGAGAGATATGTTTTGATATCTCGCATTGAAAATCCTCCTTCTTCTTTTATTTTTTTTTCTTATTTATTTTAATTATTTATTTGTATTGTATATTGTAATACATATATAGTTCTAGTTCGATATTCTAATACATAGATCATAGATAACCCGATCTTTTAGTTCAAGATCATTTGTTTTTGCTTGAAATGAAATTAGAATTAGGAATTACTAACTAAAATGCATATGTACAACGACCCAGCAGATTCAATTTTGCCGCCCCCTAAAAAAGATGACAAGAACATTCTCTACCTATAAGAGCAAAAAAGAAGGATGTGTGGAAAACAAGACATGGATTTTATACAATGACACTGTACAACAATTTTTAAAAGGGATGTAGCGCAGTTTGGTAGCGCGTTTGTTTTGGGTACAAAATGTCACGGGTTCAAATCCTGTCATCCCTACCTATTCTTTCTCCTATGGACAGTTACGAGGGATTCATTGAGTAAGATCGGGAATTTTTGGACATAATCTTTCATTTGTACATACTATATGTACACAAGAATCCTCCGGGGTAAAAAAATACTTTTCTTTACAATCGTATCTACTGTTATAGGATATGATATAAGAAAGCGCTCTTAGTTCAGTTCGGTAGAACGCGGGTCTCCAAAACCCGATGTCGTAGGTTCAAATCCTACAGAGCGTGATTCCGTTTATTTTATGTCGAATTACAATGAAATAATTTAACAAAACAAAGTAGAATTGCAACTGAAATTTGACCTCCTACAAGGAGGAGGTCAATCAAAAAAAGAGATGTTACTCAATCAAAGGTCCAACTGATCACCGCGCCTGTATTGTAAATATGCAGTTACAAATAATCCTGTTAAAGTAATAGGAATTAGACCTAAGACGATTCCAAATAGAAAAACTTCAATCATTTCGATTTGTTTTAGGGAATAAAAAGAGAGGTAAGATCTATCCCTAAATATTAATCTGAATTATCCGTGAATCTCAATGAACAGGAATTGGCAATTGACGCGGGAAGGAACCATAGAATACCTGAAATGAAATATTATGAGAGGCTTTGATTTTTCTTTTTGTAAATTGTTTATTGAATTTCATTCATTTCAAATAAGTCGTATCTTGTTCAAACCAATAAATAGAGCTGGGGTTATAGTTGAAGCAGCCAGTAAAAAACCAAAATAACTAGTTAGAATAGGCATGAAAGAGCTAAATTAGATATGTTCTTTTACTACATATATGAATAAAACATTTACCTAAGTCTCAATCCAGATACGACGGTAAGAAAAACAAATTGAAAGAATTCGTTTAGTTCCAATTGAAAGTTCTTGATTTATCAGTCATTATAGACGGACACTAAAAAAAAAAGAAAGCCTTGACTTTTTCAAAAAATATCAAAATATTGAATATTTTCATTTTCTTTTATTTCTTTATTTGAATTTGATTTCGGACCAACTCGATTCAAAGAAGAGCAACTTCTATTACCCTTTTATATTTTATACCCTTTTAGGTTCTATATTCTTTCCATATTAAAGAATCCCATCTTTGTTTTGTATTGTAGTTCCATAAGGAAAGAACTCTTGGGGGGATCTAATGTAACAACAGTTGCATCACGAATATGGATTGCTCCAACGATCTCTTTTTTTTTCTTTTCGCAAATATAAAAAAGAATAATAAAAGATATGAAATCTAATTCTAAATATATTAATTGCAATTAACCTATGAAAAATGAAATATATAGGGATAGTAATAAGAATTTCCATTTAGAATAATTACTTTACTATTTAGAATAGTAATAATAGTTTAAGTTTCTAATTTCAAAGTGAAATAGTTTATTAGCATATTTATTCTATGAACGAACAATTACCAATTACTTGAATAAAATGAGA